TTGAACCACACCAAAGAAACTTGGTCCACTAGGTTCCTATCTCTCAAAAAGTTTCTGAATTTGCTACTGCTGCTCAGAAGCGGAATGTTGATGTGTTTGGGAATTAGAAGGAAAAAGAGGAGGAGGGTATTGAAAAAGATTTTATGTAGGAGATGTGTTCCCTTCCTTGTCAATTTGGAGCATGAACTGACTAAGGAATATAATGAGGTTATTGCCCAAGAGGTTCTGCAAGAACGTTGGCTCCAGAAATCCGGGAATACCTGGCTCAAAGAAGGCTACGAAGTAGAGGGCCTTAATGATGATGAGGGAAATTGGAAGACTGATAAAAGTGATTCGCGGGCTACTGCTCTTTCTTATTTGAAAGGTCTTTTTAGTAAGAAGTGGACTGTGGGAGTTTTCATACCAATTTTTAATCTCTTTCCTAGAGTGGATGCTGAGGAGCTTGAAGGATTAAATGCGGATGTCACCCCTCTAAGTGAAGTCTCTTTTCCATTGGCAGTCTAAAGGGCGCCGGGGCCTGATGGGATGCCTGCCGAGCTCTTTCAACAGATGTGGGACTCATGTCATGAGGATATTTGTGATATGGTGAATAATTGCTGCTTCCTTACTGCCCCCTTTCCAGCTGGAATCAATGATACTTACATTGATACCTAAAGTTCAAAGCCCCATTTCTATGAAAGAACCTAGACCAATCCGTTCTTTCAGAACCTTGTACAAGATTGTGTCTAAAATGATTATGAGAAGATTGAGACCCCTGCTGACTAAATTGGTGTCTCCTACACAGGCGAGCTTTGTGCCTGGGCGCCATATCGCTGATAATATAGTTGTGGCTCAAGAGATTCCGAAAAAATTTAGGGTTTCTAAAGCTTTACTTTCAGAATCTTACCTTTTTGTTCTTTGTATGGGGATGGAAGCCTGTTAAGCTATCTAAAGATGGCCCCTGTGTGTCTCATCTGTGCAGATGACTTAATCCTCTTTTCTGGAGCTTCTATGGATCAAGCCGATGCTATGAGGGATTGTCTTGATTCTTTTTGCCTGTCAGGAGGTTAGTTATGACAAATCTAGGCTCTTTTGCTCCCCAAATGTTGATGAAGACCTGGCTTCAAGTCTTTCTATTATTTGTGGCTCTCCTCTTACTACGAATCTTGGCAAGTACCTTTCCCCACTTCCTCACTTCTTCGCTGCCCACTTCACTGCGTTCAGTGCCTCTGGTCGAGCTCTAAGTCCAATAATTTATTTGTCAGTTGGGCCTCACAGGGCTCCGTGGGCCGTTCCTTTGGGCCGCTATCTATCTCTTATCCAAGTTTCTCATGCGTGGGTCCCGCCACAACACTTTCCAAGTGTGTCGTGACGTTCGTCGTTCAATCGCGAAAAATGGACCCCTTTGACGGTGTGGGACCATAATTCGCAGGTGACTTCTGAGCAGTGGAAGTTACCATTATGTCCCTAGATTATGCTAAAGGGGCTTTGGCCTACGGCCAGCCTTGCAAGTAATGCGCAGTGCACATGTGCAGAGAACAAGACATATATTATCTAAGCTCATGCTCAAGCTCTTAATTTACCTGTAATTAGTGCCATTATCAAAGAAAAGAAGTCTATTTTACCCGGGCAGTCGTTCTTTCAGAACCTTCTCGAGAAAAACCTCTATTTCTTCCGTTAAAGTGTTGTTACTTGTTTGCTGTCCAAAAGTGGTATAAGAGGCCTGGGGCTCATTCATTCACTGCAAGGCAGGCAGAAGAGGGGTTTTCTTGTTTCACTGCGAAGAAAGAGATAGAGAATTCGTGCCGGAAAAGGATAAGGGAATTAGGACTCCTTTACTACGTTTTATTCTTGTCTTGGCCTACTATACATAATAATGACATATATAGGGTTATGTATTTCATGCTATTGTCGTTGATACGCTTTCTTTCAGAACCTCGGCCTTATTTGATTAATCTGAAAAGTGGTATTCAGTCTCAGCCCTTGATTAATCTGAACTAGTATTCGACTTCGGCGCCTCGCTCCGTGCCTCACTACTCAAGGACAAAGCAGCAGCAGGAAAGATGGATATGGATCAACATAGGCTAAGTAACATACATATAAAGAAAGGCTGCTCCGACCAATCCTTCTAAACCGACACGACAGGAAGAACCGTTAAGGTAGAAGCTCACTTTCAGTGCCTCACTTCTTCTACTTTGTGCCATCCTTTAAATCAAGAGTATTTGTTTTCTTTCCTATCCGGGAATTAACTTTTGTCAAAAAAGAAGGGGCCGCACAGGCTCCGAAGGAGTGAAGAACAACCAAGCTTAGCAGTAAGGAAAGTCCCATCCGCATAATACTTTGCTTGAACACGACACTCTTTCCTCATTGTTAAAACAATTGGACCATGATCTGAATCTAAAATAGGGAAATTTTCTAGGCTAGCTTCAGGAAACTGCAACAACCAGGAATCATTTACAACAGTTCTATCTAATCTCTCAAAGATCAAGTCCTTTCCTGTCTATTTGACCAAGTAAAAGGAACTCCATCAGCAGGCATTGACAAAAGATTACCACTGTTTAGAAAAGCTATAAAGTCCAGAGTTTGCTTTTTAATCTGTCTAACTCCATGCCCCATATTTGCTAGTGCATCAGCCACTGCATTGGCTTCCCTGAAAACATGCTTAAAGGAAATCTTTGGCCATACTGTGGTTTGAATCAGTGTCCTAGCTCTCCAAGGGGTTTCAAATCACATTAGTCATTCCATTCCTTCCGGATAACCTAAAACATGTGGGCCTACCTAAGAAAGAATAGAAAGGGTACTTTCAGATTAAAAAAAAAAGGGTTATATTACGATGTATACGATGAGATAAGAAGAATAAAACCGGCTCTTCTCTTGAGCCTATTTTGTTTGATTGATCTTGCCGCTTAGAACTGGTAGGTGGGTCTGTCTTTCTCTGGATCCCGCTGCGCTGAAAGACATGAGACATAGATAAAAAATCGTTTAGATCCGGACCGGGCTCTCGAAAGCTCATGTGACCAGAGGTGGGAAGATATGGGCTGGAAAAGCATGTTAATAATCACCGCAGGCCCTTATGCCCCGAGTTCTCAGCTTATCCCCAGAAGTGGAACTAACTGGAGGGTCGGTATGCGAAGAGAGGTCTCCCTTGTAACAGGAGTGAAGAATGACCCGGCCCGGCCACAAGAAGACAGGCAGAGTGGCGGGGCAATGGTACCAGACGTTAAGGAGAGAGAAGTGAGTTGGTCTCGGCCCAGGCGAGTCTCGTGTGTGATAGTCTGACCCGGATTAAGGATATAGTTCCCTTCCTGGTCTGGGTTAGGGTTCCAAACCTGCCATATCCCTTAAAGCCCCGGAGCTCGAGGTCTACTTCTACCTAGATACATACAGCTTGCCTTACCACCATTTCAGAGCCAAGCCTCCCTTTCTGATAGAGGGGGGTGAGAAAGATCTTTTTTTTCGGATCGCCTAATTCAATAGCTCAAAAATAGGTGGAGTTCGCCCTTTGAAGCACATAGTTAAGTGTTGCAACAGGGGGGTTGTTCAGCGAACGGGAAGCAAACAAAGTCTCCATACCAACATCGAAGGCTTCGCAGCTATCCAGAAGAGAGCCTTTCTCTATAGGTGTGCTAACGCTTTACTAATATAATATCAAGTAAGGGCTCCTCTTCTGTTCTACGAATCTAACTAATCTATACTACTACTAACTATAGTCAGACTGGGTCTTCTAGAGGGAACTAGCATAGTATGGTTTATATATTTTGTGCTACTAGAACCATAAGCCGCACTATACTTGCGTGAACCTCCTAAACGAAGTACGCTTTGGTGAGCGAGAAGCAGCCGGGTATAGGAGAGGGGGCGGTTGGCTTAGTAAAGATAGTCAATAGTTCAACTTGGTGGATAGTTCGCTCGGCTCGCAGCGGACTTGTTCTAGTGGAAAGAGATTTCTCTCTGGGAAAAACACATAAGATTCGTTCGTTAGAGCTTCATCACTGAATAATGGTGGCTTGACTTTTTGGAGAACTTCTTCGCGTGGGCGGCGTACGTACAAGGTAGTTTACTTGCTTTCTTGTTAGAGGGGGGGGTGTTAGAAATAAGCCACCGCCCGACGACGGTTTACAACACAGAGCGACCCGGGACATCGAGCGAAGAGCTCCAATGCGCGTATTCGGAGCTACGCGGATGCCGTAGTCGCAGAAGCCGGATCAACATCATGACAACGGCATTCTGGAAACTGTTAGGCCAGCCACAATTGGTCTAATGTCTGGGTGCGTATGGCGGTACACTGAGAGCACCTTTCAAGTCGGCTGACAAAGAAAGAAAAAAGGGTTTCGTCGTCTTTTTCCCGCTTTCACCTGCGATTGCGAAGGGATTTGAGGCCGGTTTTCAATTCGCCTCTCTCTCTCCGGCGAGGTTTGACTTCGCGTGGTGGGAAGGCCTTCGCTATTCGCATCTTCCCGTCCAGCAAAGAAAGTGAAGGGGAGCGGACAGCAAGTTGGAGGACGCTGCGGAACCGCGTAATTGATCCATCTGCGCTATTCCCTAATTGAAGCAAGTTAGAAAGCCTTCAGAGCCTCAGCCCCTACCATTTTTTTCATAAAATGAAAGCTGACTAGCAATCGCTCGTTTTTCTTATTAGCATGGGATTGGATGTTAATAATGAAAGACAGAACATCTATTAGAAGGGGGAATTCCTATCGATTTCCGATGGATAACAATCCATCTTTCTCGCTCTCGCTCTTTCTCCCAATCAATCGCGAGGGTTCCGGGCATGAGAACGCAAGTTCCGGAATCGAACAAAACGTCCGAGGACGAAAGAAAAAATGCTCCGCGGGGAACTCGTTTCATGTCGGCGTATTCGTGCCGGTTAGACGTCGGCCATGAAATCCATCACTATACCGAGCAGATCGCGGGCATTCACATCTCGGTCAAACGGAACTATGCGCGGTTCTCTCGTGAATCGCCTTCAGCAAGGTATGGCATTCAGGGTCTGAACCCGGGGAGAAATCTTTCTTCATAGATACAAGACATTCGTTGCTGATCTAAAAAAGATCTTATCCTGTGGGCGTTAGCGGACGTTTTTCATTCTCCAACCGGTCCTTAGTAGCGTTTCCAAAGTCAACCTAACCGGTTACCTTTGTGGAAACGCGCTAAAACAGGCCTATAGGTTCGCCTTTCTAATAGAAGAAGAGTAGATAATTAGATATAATATATATAATTAGCCAGATCATCTGAAGCATGAACAGAATCACCTTTGTTCCGAAGGCCTAGCGAGTTAAGCGAGTTCCTTTTTTTTTTTCAAAGGCGGTCTTTTGGACCGATGACTCGCTTGTTCAGTACTGCTAAAACTATACAAGGAGTATGCCGTCCCCTCGGGACTACCAGTAGTTTTGGTTGTTGAATCTCGTGCAAGTTAGGTTGTGGTTGTATTGGCTGCAAGCGGAACGTAGGCGCTTTAGGTGTGTGTTGACCATGCGCTCTCGCGTCATGTAATGTCGTATGTATGATAGAGGTGGTGTGGTGATTGATCTCAATGCTAATGGTTATCCCCAAGGTTCAACGAATGAATGGGGCTATGATTGTACCCGGATAGAGATGACGGTCTTCCTCTGATGTCTCCAAGCCGGCCATAATAGAATAGATAGGCGAAGCAGCCAATAGCAGTCTGTTCTCGCCTATCGATAGATAGTAGGGTGCTTCCAAGCTCAAACCATTTGAAACTGAATTGCTACTTTATTCTTGTTATTGATAGAGTGGTATTCTCCGCCCCTGTCAAATAAAGTAGAGGGAGAGAACAGGAAGAGAGAAGGAAAAAGAGCACACAAAGATTTACAAGTCTAATGGGAGAAGAATGGCTGACACGTTGACTGCCTTCGAGACTATAAAAAAAAACCCAAGCGGTCTAACCCCCGGGGCGGACCCCAACCGAAAGGCGCTAGACGGACTAACGGCAAGCGAGATAAAGAAAGCAGCTGGCCCTATGGAACGGAACAGGTTGCTTATTTACTTTTAGTAAGACCACTTTGGTAAGCAAAATTCGATTATATAGGCATGGTTGCTTACAAGACAAAAGATCTGTTCTTTGCTTGAACATATAGAGGAAACAACCTTCTACCTGGCCTCTGTACCAGTAGTGGAGTGGCTTGCTACTTTCAATCAGAAAAGGAAAATTGAGCAAGGCAAGGGAGAAAGAAGTTGTCCCCTCTTCTCTGGTAACCCGCCACCACATATGTAGAAAAAGAGGGAGCAGGGAAGGAGGAACAACCGTTTGACTTTGGCACATGAGGTGGCGGGTTTGGCTAGGTAACATAATGGAAATGTATCGGACTGCAAATCCTGGAATGACGGTTCGACCCCGTCCTTGGCCTCGGGGAGTGGCGAGCAGCACGGAACTTTAATTAATCAAATGGCATAACATAAGGGGGCTTTCCTTTGTTAGAAATCCACAGACAACATTCTGGAACTTCCAAACCAAAGAAATGCAACATGAGAAGGAGCTTTTTACGCTTCAATAGAATGAATTCGGTAAGGGTAGAATACGCCTTATGGTCGATCGAAGGTGAAGGTCCTGTGCCACTTGAACTCAAATCTATCTTATCTTCAATCCGTCTTTGTCTAGCCAGCTCATAACAAAATGTTAGACCAATCTCAGGGCTGACACAACCGAATTGGTTGAGGAAAAGGAAACCCCAGCGACCAATCACTCCCGCCCCAAAAAGCGGAGACCGAAGAGCCGCCAGGTTGTCGAGGACACGTCTGAAGAGGAGGCGGGCGCCCTCTAAGTTTACCACCCTACCCGCTAATGGACTACGGGGGGGCAGGCGAACGGGAACCGACCGAGAACCCGAACCGCTTGACTGACTGACCCCTTCATACTCGATTCATTAGGGTCGGGGATGGATGGAACCAATCAGAAGTGCAAATCGCGCAAGCGAAGCCGGGAAACAGACCGCACCGCAACGACCAGGACTCGTGTCGGAGGAGTTTTGAGCGTGAGCTACCACTCACGCAGCGGCAAGGACCCGCAACTCTCGAGGGGGCCACCAACCGCCCGAATAACTCCTTTACTCAATGGATAGCGCTTATCCTCTTTCAATCAACAAAATGAGAAATGGGGGAGAAAGAAAAGAAAGAGAGAAAGAGAGAAAGAGGTCTTTATTGAATAGGCTTTGCACCTGAAATAGGACTAATGAAGATCCAGAAGAATGGGTCTGGGCTTTCGAAAAGATGAAGATGCAAAGGGTAAAGAAAAAAAGTCTTTTGAACAACCAACCTGACATAAGGATTCTAGCTCGCCCACTTAGAGCAGATGGAGATTCTCGGACGGGGAAAAGCGGCACTCGAAATCTATTAAACAACACCAAGAACAAAGCCATACCATGCCCTCGGGAGAAACTAGTGATGATTGCCATGAATGCTGCCCTCGAGGATGTGTACAAGAGGGTCTTTGCCGATTCCTATCAACATGGTGCACCTCTCAAGGGTGAGACTTTGACCGAATGAATAGGGATCAATTGATAGACA